ATTTCATGTCAAAACAAATCCTTTCTTTTTTCTTTTTTTGTATATTTTTTTGTACATCGAGTCCGTTAGACAGTTCTTTTTAGTAGAATGATTATCCTTGTCGTTGTTTATGTTTCGGGTTGGAACAAATTACTCTAATTCGTCCCCGCCTACGAATCAGTCGACATTTTTCGCAAATTTTACGAACAGAGGCACTTATTTTCATATTTGTCATTCCTTCCTTTATTTAATTCGGAATCTCTTTCTTGGAAGAAAATAGGTTTCTTGAGATTTTACCGGAATGTGGAAGTTGAAACACTACTTACTCGGTTGAATCCTTGTTACGGAGTCTATAAATTATACGTCCTCTGGTTGAATCATAGCGGCTTACTTCAATTTTAACCCTATCCCCCGGTAGGATTCGTATAAAACTACGTCGTATCCTTCCCGAAATATAACCTAGAACCAGATCCTCATTATCTAAACGAACCCGGAACATACCATTAGAAAGTGATTCAGTAATTAAACCTTCATGAATCGTTTTTTCTTCTTTCATTTCATGCAAAAATCCCTTAAAATCTCAACTAATGGAGGAGGAGTGATATTAGACAAGGCTTCCTTTCGCTTTTTTTCCAAAATGGTAAGTTTTGGATCTAATTTGCATATTAGAGGGATTACCATATATAACATAAAATTTCTCCTCCAATTCTTTTAAGTCGAGCTTCTCGGTCTGTCATTATACCTTGAGAAGTAGAAAGGATTGCAATTCCCATTCCACCTAAAATTCTCGGAAGTCGTTGATAGTTAGAATAGATTCGTAGACCGGGGCGACTCACCTGCTTTAAATTTAAAATTTTTATATATGACCCTTTCCTATTCCTTCTATGTCGTAGAGTTGAAACCAAAAAATATTTGTTTCTTTCCTGATGCTTCCTCGCGTTTTGAATAAAACCTTCTCGTAAAAGTATTGTAACAAAGCTTTCCGTGATTTTAGTAGATCTTATTCGAACTCTTCCCTTTCCATTCATGTCAGCATTTCGTATAGAGGTTATTATATCAGCAAAAGTGTCCCTACTCATGATGAACGAAAATTAGCGGTGCTTCCGAATTTGGATATAATCAACATGCTTTTGTTAGTTTTTTTCTTTTATTTTTTCGAATTTAGGAAATGAAAATGGAAAGGCATATACGTGATTCACAATCTACTAAAAAGTGATATTCTACTATTCATTCTCATGGTTTATAAGACTTCGGGAGCTAATGAAACGATTTTAGTAAAGTTTAACTGTCTCAACTCTTGGGCGATTGCACCAAAAACTCGAGTTCCTTTCGGATTTCTTTTTTGATCAATAATAACTGCAGCATTGTCATTATATCGTATTATCATGCCGTTGTCGCGTTTAAGTTCTTTGCGGGTACGTACAATTACAGCTCTGATCACTTCTGATCTTTCTAAGGACATATTTGGTATTGCTTCTTTTATCACAGCAACAATAATGTCACCAATATGCCCATAGCGACGATTGCTAGCTCCTATGATTCGAATACACATCAATTCTCGAGCCCCGCTGTTGTCTGCTACATTCAAATGGGTCTGAGGTTGAATCATATCAGTTTTGGTTTTTTCAATGCAAACAAAGGGTGAAAAAAAAAAAAAGAAATATTGTTTGTCCAAAACAAAAAAATTGGCGGTTTTTTTATCCCCAAAATCAATTGATTTTTTTTTTTTCGAATTTCTATCCTGAAATAAGAAATTGAGTTCTTATAGGCATTTTCGATGCCGCTAGTGAGATAGCCTTTCTGGCGACTTTTTCTGCTACTCCGCTTATTTCGTAAAGTATTCGACCTGCTTTGACAACAGCTACCCAATATTCGGGGGATCCTTTCCCCGAACCCATACGTGTTTCCGCAGACCTTACTGTAACTGGTTTGTCTGGAAATATACGTATCCATACTTTTCCACCACGACGAGCATTTCGTCCCATTGCTCGTCGCCCTGCTTCTATTTGTCTAGATGTGATCCAGGCGGGTTCAAGTGCTTGAAGAGCATACCGACCAAAAGAAATACGGTTACCTCGACAAGACATTCCCTTCATTCTTCCTCTATGTTGTTTACGGAATCGGGTTCTTTTGGGGTTCTAGTTGATGGTTCTTTTTTAATTCCATCTCTATTACAAAACCGGACATGAGAGTTTCTTCTCATCCGGCTCCTCGCGAATGAAATGATTCAATTCAACTAATGAAATCCAAATATACAAATCATTAAATACAAAATTTGAAAATTGATAATTAAGAGAGACATCTATTTAATCAAGACAAGATTTTTTTGAGATTCATCTAATTTATTCCAAATAAAAATTTGTAAAAAATAAACATTAATTAATTAATTAAGAAACATATATATATGTTTCTAATATATGTCTCTAATTTTCGAAGTTATAAAAATCGTTATTTTGTTTTGTCTTTTATCCTATCATATAGGATCGCCTACATTTTAGAAAAAAACTGTCGCGGGCGAATA